TTCATAATTTCATCTATTGACTGATTCATAGTTTCTGTCGTTCCTACATACTATGTACTATTATGTCAATATTATGAATATGAAGCAACAAGAAAAAAGGAATCCATCTATTTTATGAATAATCCAATATTTATCCGTATGAAACATCCTGCAAATCCTTTTCTCTTTATACTAAACTAATAAACTATATATTCTATATAGAACTATATAGAAATAGAAAAGAAAATAAAGAATAAGAATCTTTGGCGAACAGGAGAAAAATCATGATTCTTCCAATACAAGACGACACAAGAAAGAGACTTTTCTTGTGTCGTTTTGGAATACTTTATATCAATCTTTTTCTCTTTTCATTTTTCCCGCCCTTGCCTTGTATTCTATTCGTTTAGTATGTATATACTTCTTTTCTATTATTCTAAATTGTATACAAGTAATGAGTTTCAGACATCCCGCAAAAGAAAAAAGAGTATAAAAAAAACAAACAAAGAAAAGGCTTATATAACATACATTATTCTATAGATCGATAAGACTTTTGTACTTTTACTAACTTTATTTTAAGGAATCTCTATATCTAGAAATTCATTTCGTACAACTGAACCTTTTCAAACTGTTTCTTTTTCAGAACCAAAAAAATTTGTGCCAAAATCACAGATGCCAAGAAGAACAGAAGGCCTTGGACTCGTAATGGATCTTGAAGCACTATTTCTGCGTCTCCCTGACCAAACCCTCCTATATTTGGATTACTTGTTAATGGTTGATCAAGCTTGATGGATTCACCTTCTGAAACAAGAAGTTCTGGTCCTGGAGGTATAGTATCAACCACTTGACGTCCATCTGATGTATCAACTATGGATATTTCATATCCCCCCCTTTCTTTACGTACTATTCTGCTTACTATACCAGCTGATGTAGCATTATAAACTGTATTATTACTCTTGCTACCATCAGGATAAATCTGACCCCTTCCTCTGTTCCCACCGACATATATGGGATATTTTAAGAAGTGAATGTCTTTTTTCGTAGCAGGGTCCGGGGAAAGAATAGGAAAGACGATTTCACTATATTTCTGACCGGGAACAGGACCTATCACAATAATATTTCTTTTATTAGGACGATAACACTGAAAAGAAAGATTTCCCATCTTTTCTTTCATTTCGGGAGAAATACGATCAGGGGGGGCTAATTCGAAGCCCTCGGGTAAGATAAGAACAGCTCCTACATTCAAAGTTCCCTTTTTACCATTAGCAAGAACTTGTTTCAGTTGCATATCATAAGGAATTCGAACAACTGCCTCAAATACAGTATCTGGAAGTACAGCTTGCGGAACTTCAATATCCACGGGTTTATTAGCTAAATGGCAATTGGCACATACAATTCGCCCAGTTGCTTCTCGTGGATTTTCATAACCCTGCTGCGCAAAAATGGGATATGCATTTGAAATGGATGCTCGAGTTATTACATATATCATGATCGATACATAAACGGATCGAGTCATCTGTTCTTTTACCCAAGAAAAAGTCTTTCTATTTTGCATGGTCCAATCATTGATCCCGGAATTTCTACAATAAATTCGATAGGTAGATAGTAAAATTACCTATCAACAAGTTTGCCATTTTCTTGATTGTACTGAAAGAATTGTACTGGTGGAATATAGTATGAATACCTTTAATTGAAAAAGTATAAGTCTAAAGAATAAGTAAGATTTCAAATGATTTATTTATACTTTATACACGAATAAATACACGAATAAAAATTCTGATTTGATATTGATATAAAGAAATATAATAAATTCTTCATTCATTCATTGAATGATAAATTACTACAAGCGAAGGAGATATGCGATTTAAAAAATGGAAGATCCAATATTTCACAATTGTATCTAAAATCACTGGAAAAGTGGAAACAAGACCAGATATAATCTGATCATTCTCAGCCAACCCGAAATCGTTGTAGATCAAACTAATCATTAGTTCCCAACCATGGGTCGAGTGAAATCCGATCCATAAATCAGTAACTAAAAGAATCGAAAAAGCTTTGATTGTGTCACTTAAGTTAGAGATAAATTCCTTAATCCAAGAATTCAGAATGAAAAGTTCTTCATTACCCAGAACAAAATAACCACTTAGAATAGCGAAACAGATTAGATTTGTCAAGAAATGCGAAATGATATGGAAATGAGATTCATTGTGTCTTTTGACCAATTGTATTGTTTCTCCTATACGAAGTCTTTGCATATGTGTTTCCGAGTACTCCTTTATCATCTCGTCCAAAAGAAATAGTTCTTCTAATTCCATAAATTTTTCTAGAACATTTTTCCCTTGAATATCATTAAAAAGAATTTTGGATTGCCCGGTATTCCACCAACTAAGAACCCAAGTTTCTAGACATTTATTAAATGATAGAGAAACCCACCAGGGCAAAAAGAGTATAGACACAAGATATGGGAGGGAAGCCGATGCTTTCTTTTTTTTCATTCTTTATCTGTGATGTGAATTGTTAATGAACCTGTTTCATTGGTCGATTCTATCTGAGATTTCTATGAAGCACCAGTTATATAACAAAAGCCTATAACTCTAACAAGAACAAAGTATCGAACCTATGGTTCTTTTCCTATTTTTGTTTTTGTATAATAATGAAGTCTTTGGATAGAGAATAGAACATAGAAGAAGGGCCTTTTTTGAATGAAAAAAAGAAGTAAATATTCTTTACAGATTCCAGAGATCTCAATTAGGCAAATTGGAACCTATTTCATCTTCATTTCTTCCTTTCTATGAAGACTCAAAACCCATTTATTATTTGGACTTCAAGACGAACCCTACCGGGTTCCTTTTAAGATTTTTTATTAGTGAGATTCTATTTTATTTTTTTTTATTGTTCCATATGCGTCCTCCTGCTTTGAGATGTATAATATACATGGACTGCTGCCTCAATGGAACGAGTAAATAGAATATAGCATCTTTTGCTGGAATAAACATTTTTAATAAGCTTCAGTTGTTTGAAACTGAGAATTAGTAAGTTCCTTCTCTCATGCTGAGATTTATTCTCAGCTCATTTCAAAATACTTCAATCGGTACGCGCAAGAAATAGGCCAATTCGGCAGCTTTTTGTTCAATTTCTCGTGTAGTCAAATTCTCATCAGTACAAGTCAAGGGAATGGCTCCCTGTCCCCTGATTTCCATATAAAGGACACGACGAGGAAAAAGACCCTCTCTCGCCTCCATTCTGATTGATTGGATATCTTTCAGAAAGAAACGAAGAAAGATCCGACGATTTATTCCAGGGAATCCCCAACGAAAAAGGCACATTATCCCTTCTTTTCTATCGAATCGGTCATAACCACTACCTACATTCCATGAAATTGTGCACCACAAATAAGAACTAATGAATAGACCCGCAATCCCATAGAAAGACATCACGATCCCTTGTGGGAAAAAAATAATTTGCTGAGACGAAAATATGGATAGAAGATTTCTACCAAGATAACTGGAAATTCCAACCACTAAGAATCCCAGTGAACCTAAAAAAAGGATAAAGGCCCAGCAAAAATTACTTGTTTTTTGAGACCCCGGTATAAGTTCTATCCATATATGTTCTGATCGCCAGTTCATACTATACTAGATCCAGTTGCATTCGATTGGAATTGAGAGAATAACCCAAATGGATTTGACTTCACTTTTCTTGCTTGATCCCAAAGTAACTTTCATCAACTAGTGGTGAACCATTAGGAATAATTGGTTAGATACATTGAGTTTATATTTCAATGATTAAAAAAAAAAAGATTTGCTGATCATTTGAATTTCATTAGTTCATTTATTAAGCTATAACCACATATATATGCGGTTATAGCGTATATTATGCATCCGCATACATAACAACTCTTCTGTTTGTTTTTGGAAAGGCCACAAATTTTATATCCCGCCATATTACATTAAAAAAGTATCTGTATGATGATCCAGTGTTGTGACAAGATTTTGTCCCATCATATTTAGACAATCTTATTTCTTTGGACATAAAGAGATAAAGAAGCCATTGCAATTGCCGGAAAGACTAGACCCACTAAAGGAACAAAAATAGAGGGAAAGTTAAAATTTATCATAGAATGGGTACCTCGATTTCATATTTGTACCTATTATAATTATAAAGATATCTTATAATAAGTCTATCTATTAGATAAAATATGAAGTACTTAATAAGAAATAAGTGCAAGGAATAAGGAATGTAGAAATTGTATTCTTCTTCTACTATCCTTATCTTCTTTCTATCTTTTCTTTCAAAAAAGGTTTTTTGAAAGAAAAGATAGAAAAGAATTTATTATGAGTTCGCGACTTTAACCAATCTTATCCAACAAACAGGGATTCCTAGTAAAAAAGGGGGTTCTCGGTCAATAGTTTTATTCTATATTCTTAAATTTATATTTGATTTGAGATTTCTTATTTATTTTTCTTAATTTTTTTTTTTCTTTCCCATATTTTTCGGAAGGAGAAAGAAACTCTTTTTTCTCTTGACAAGAGAGGGATGCTTATTCCTAATCAGGAAGAAAGATAGAATAAAAAATGGATCCGGAGTAATTATCCAAAACTTCTGACTCTTACTACACTTATAATTGATGTTCCCAAATAAAACACCATCTTCTTCGTTTTCGTTTTGTTTTTTTGATTACAATGAACTAAATGCTTATTCGCTACAAATAAAAATAACTGAACCTAATGCTATACTTATTTTTAAATTTTTTTTTTTTAACCTTGATTCAAGGGAAGGAAACCATGTAGCTGAAATAACTCATTCAGAACACCTTTTAAAGGATTACGTGGTACGATTGGGTCGAATAAGCCCTTATGGAATGAATACTCAGCCGCTTGTGAACCGTCGGGTATTGTCTTTTTCAATGTTTGTTCAATTACTCTTTTCCCCGCAAACGCAATGTGGGCATTAGGTTCAGCAATAATGATATCTCCCAACATACCAAAACTTGCTGTAACTCCGCCAGTTGTAGGAGATGTAAG